ATATATATGGGCACACGCTGTATTGCCACTAGAAATCAAGACGTTGGGATTGGACTTGTAAATCGATTCATAACCTTTCGAGCACAACCAATAGCTATTCGAACCCCCTTTACTTGTAGGAGTGCATCTTGGATCTGTCGATTATGTTATGGACGGAGTCCTACTCATGGCGACCTGGTTGAATTGGGAGAAGCTGTAGGTATTATTGCAGGCCAATCGATTGGAGAACCGGGTACTCAATTAACATTAAGAACTTTTCATACCGGCGGAGTATTCACGGGGGGTACTGCGGAACATGCACGAGCCCCTTCTAATGGAAAAATCAAATTCAAGGAGGATTTGGTTCATCCGACACGTACACGCCATGGACATCCCGCCTTTCTCTGTTCCATAAACTTGTATGTAACTATTGAAAGTGAAGATATTCGACATAATGTAAATATTCCACCCCAAAGTTTTCTTTTAGTTCAAAACGATCAATATGTAGAATCAGAACAAGTGATTGCTGAGATTCGCGCAGGAACATCCACTTTGAATTTTAAAGAGAAAGTTCGAAAACATATTTATTCTGACTCAGACGGAGAAATGCACTGGAGCACCGATGTGTATCATACACCCGAATTTACATATGGAAATGTTCATCTATTACCAAAAACAAGTCATTTATGGATATTATTAGGAGAGCCGCGCAGATCCAGTCTAGTTTCACTTTCGATCCACAAGGATCAAGATCAAATGAGTGCGCATTCTCGTTCTGTCAAGAGAAAATCTACTTCTAACCTCTCAGGAACGAATGATCCGTCGAGAGGAAAATTCTTTACTTCGCATTTTTCGGATAAAAAAGAAGATAGGATTCCTGATTATTCAAACCTTAGTCGAATTATAGGTACCGGTCGTTGTAATCTCGTAGATCCGACCATTCTCTACCAGAATTCTGATTTATTCTCAAAGAGGCGAAGAAATAGATTCATCATTCCACTCCAATCGATTCAAAAACGCGAGAACGAATTAACACCTCCCTCGGATATCTTGATTGAAATCCCCATCAATGGCGTTTTCCGTAGAAATAGTATTCTTGCTTATTTGGACGATTCTCGATACAGAAGAAAGAGTTCGGGCATTACTAAATATGGGACTCTAGAAATGCATTCAATCGTCAAAAAAGAGGATTTGATTGAGTATCGAGGAGGTAAGGAATTTAGGCCAAAATACCAAATGAAAGTAGATCGTTTTTTTTTCATTCCCGAGGAGGTGCATATATTAGCCGGATCTTCTTCCATAATGGTACGGAACAATAGTATCATTGGGGCGGATACACAAATTACTTTAAATATAAGAAGCCGGGTAGGCGGGTTGGTCCGAGTGGAGAGAAAAAAAAAAAGAATTGAACTTAAAATATTTTCTGGAGATATCCATTTTCCTGGAGAGGCAGATAAGATATCCCGGCATAGTGGCGTTTTGATACCACCGGGAGCAGGAAAACAAAATTCCAAGGAATCCAAAAAATGGAAAAATTGGATCTATGTTCAACGGATCACACCTAGTAAGAAAAAGTATTTTGTTTTGGTTCGTCCTGTCGTCACATATGAAATAACGGACGGTATAACTTTAGGAAGGCTTTTCCCCCCGGATCTGTTGCAGGAAAGGGATAATGTGAAACTTCGAGTTGTCAATTATATCCTTTATGGAAATGGTAAACCAATTCGGGGAATTTCTGATACAAATATTCAATTAGTTCGGACTTGTTTAGTATTGAATTGGGACCAAGACAAAAAAAGTTCTTCTAGTCAAGAAGCTCATGCTTCTTTTGTTGAAATAAGGGCAAATGGTTTGATTCGACATTTCCTAAGAATCGACTTGCTGAAATCCACTATTTCATATATCGGAAAAAGGAATGACCCACCGGGCTCAGGATTGCTCCCGGATAATGGATCTGATTGCACCAATATAAATCCGTTTTCTTCCATTTATTCCAAAGTAAGAATTCAACAACCCCTTAATCAAAATCAAAGAACTATTCATACGTTGTTGAATAGAAATAAGGGATTCCAATCGTTGATAATTTTGTCATCATCCAATTGTTTTCGAATGGGTCCATTCAACGATGTAAAATATCACAATCACAATGTGATAAAAGAATCAATTCAAATTACAAAAGATCCTGTAATTCCAATTAAGAATTCGCCGGGGCCTTTAGGAACAGCCTTTCTAATTGCGAATGTTTATTCATTTTACCATTTAATAACTCATAATCAGATCTTGGTAAATAACTATTTGCAACTTGACAATTTAAAACAGACTTTTCAAGTAATTAAATTTAAATATTATTTAATCGATGAAAATGAAAAAATTTATAACCTCCGTCCGTGCAGTAACATTATTTTCAATTTGAATTGGTATTTTCTCCACCCCAATTATTGTCAAGAAAAATCTACAATAATGAGTCTTGGACAGTTTATTTGTGAAAATATATATATAGTCAAAAACGCACCACACCTAA